ACCAGGCGGATTTTTAGCTAGTGTGTATCACCTTACGAAAATACGGTATGGTATAGATAAACCAGAAGAGGTATGCATAAAAGTATTTGCTCCCAGGAGTAATCCTCAAATCCCGTCAGTTTTCTGGATTTGGAGAAGTGCTGATTTTCAGGAACGGGAATCTTATGATATGTTGGGAATTTATTATGAGAATCATCCTCGCCTGAAACGTATCTTGATGCCTGAAAGTTGGATAGGCTGGCCTTTACGTAAAGACTATATTACGCCCAATTTCTATGAAATTCAAGATGCTCATTGATTGATAAAAAACCCCTTTTTTACTTAATACGACGCGACTCCAGATTTCATTTGAATTTCAATCAATGAGCATCTTGGCATTCCCCTTCTAGATAAAACAGAGTAACTGGACTTTCATTCGTATTGTGGAGGGAGGGGCTACAAAAAAAAAAGGCTCTCATTGCTCTTCCCCAATTAGGAAGATATCATAGAATATACATTTCGTATGAGCAGAAACAATAGTAGGATGACTCAAAAGAATTATGCGCCTTGAACTTTGTACCGCGCACATCACTTAGTGGGAACCCCAGAAAGTAACTTGCGCAAGAGTGACAAAAAAATAGGAAATTTGAAAGAAAAGACAGAAGAGACGAAATGAAGAAATGCAAAATGAGAAGAATCGGAGTTGATTTGTACTGTGTCTGAAATACATCCTTTCTATTCTTATCCTTCGACTCTTTGAGTGAATCCTTTTAGCTAATTCTTCTTTTTTTTTTTAACTATTAGGTTTGAGATATATACGAAAATTTAACATACTTTTGCAATAAGAAAAGTATGAAAAGAGAGGAAAAAAATAAAAATGAAAAAGAAAGTAAAGAATGTCTATCCCGATCCGTCTCAACGAATTCATTATTCACGTGTCAGGAACCAGATTTGAACTGGTGACACGAGGATTTTCAGTCCTCTGCTCTACCAACTGAGCTATCCCGACCATTTCCCGTACATCATCCTAGCAGAGTACTTATATCTATGTCAATGAAAAGAACTAAAAAATAAAATTTGAACAAATTGGACCTAGCCCCTGAAATTATTAGATCTTCAAAAAGAAGACTTTTTTTGTAAATTTAAGGAAAAAGATATGGACTATGAATGATTCAATAACGGAGATTTATTGAACATATATGTTCATATCATACTATACAAAACAAATGAGATTGGATTGGAAGAAGATACGAGGATTTATATTCGTATCCATTTGTGAAAGAACAGAGTGAATGAAATGAGAAAGATATTTAATCTTGTTTAAACTGAGCCATTGATGAAAAAAAAAAAAAATAAAGAGGATGAGGATCAATAAAGAGCGAGGAAGGGAAGTAAAATGGGCTTTTTATTGGGGATAGAGGGACTTGAACCCTCACGATTTAAAAATTCGACGGATTTTCCTCTTACTATAAATTTCATTGTTGTCGGTATTGACATGTAAAAAGGGACTCTCTCTTTATTCTCGTCCGATTAATCTTCAAAAGATCTATCAAACTCTGGAATGAATCATTTGATCACTGAATATTCAAATTCGATTCTTTTTTCAACCGAAATTGGAATTGAAATAACTCTTCACTTTTTCATATTAATAGAGAATAGAAAGAGAGGGTTTCTATAGATCCTTATCTCATACTATTACTCATATTAATAGTAATATAAATAAGAAATTAAAGAATATAGAACATCATATAGAAATATTATTTAGAATAATTAGAATAATAGAATGAATAAATAGATAGATTATTCATCTAATTCTTATTAGAATCTAATAGAATATATAGAGAATAATAGAAATAGAAGATTTCTATTTTACTATATAGAAATACAGAATAGGATTCGATAGAAGATTTGGGTTGTGATTCATCGTTTACTATGTCAGTATGTATACGTACGCATTAGGTATATAAGGTTATCCTTTTTGTCATTTCGATAGAAATGATTTTAGCTACTAACGTAACGTAATCAATACGTAGTCAATTTCATTCGTTAGAACAGCTTCCATTGAGTCTCTGCACCTATCCCTTTTTATTCTGATTTTCCATCGTTTTTTATCAAAACAAACAAAACAAAGATTTGGCTCAGGATTGCCCTTTTTTAGTTCCAGGGTTTCTCTGAATTTGGAAGTTACCACTTAGCAGGTTTCCATACCAAGGCTCAATCCAATCAAGTCCGTAGCGTCTACCAATTTCGCCATATCCCCTTCTTTTTAGACAAGGATCCAGTTGTAATTCCATCCACCTCTTTCATTTATCTTGGCACTATTGAATTCATTAGGTAATGATTCCTATATTGAAAAAGTTTATGCTGCTATTTTCTTTTTTTGCCCACCCTCTAATTCTATATTAGATCATTTCATCTATATTGGATGAACCCTATTTGTTTTCAATACGAAATGATTCTATCATTGATGTATCCGCAATTCAATATGGATAGATATATCCCACATCTCTATATATGCCTTTCCTCCTCCTTCATTTTTACAGTGCAGTTTGTAATAGTGGAACGGTCGATATTCCTTCTTTTTTTTTTCATTTTGAATTCTCATTTCATTGATATATTGATATTTAGTTTCATATATATTTTGCATATATATTTTGATAGGATACATATCCTAATATAATACATCAATCATACATATCCTATATATAGATATAGGAATATTGAATATGGAATTGAATATCTATTTCTATTTAGATATCTAATTTATCTAGATCTAAATAGTTTTCTTTTCTATTTCCTATTCTAAATAGAATGAAAATATCTAACTAATAACTAAAAAATAGAAGAAATTGAGATAACTAAGAAATGAAATAAAAAGAGAATCACTAGGTAATAGCTAAGATCCAATAGTTTACTTTATTCCTATACACTATTGCTCTTATATTCGCCCGCTTAGCTCAGAGGTTAGAGCATCGCATTTGTAATGCGATGGTCATCGGTTCGATTCCGATAGCCGGCTCTTTTTCTTTATCAATTTTTTCTTTCCATGATTGAAAATCTCTACTCTCGCTTTCTCTAAATGTTGGGTCGCCAATCTATTATGTCATGGTAACTTGCAGCTATAGCTATGAATAAAAAAGTTGACTAGAACAATTAGATCTCTACATAAGAAATTGGAAAACGTAAACTTCGCTTTAATTTCCTATATATACAAAAAATCCGAATATTGATAATATTTATTTTGTTTTGTAGGACTTTAGTAAATTGAGTTTTGCTTTGCTGATCCTTTAGTTCAGTCTGAATTTATATCTTTTTGTCAAATGAAAGTGAATCAAAAAGGAGCCTTTATATGTCTCGTTACCGAGGACCTCGTTTCAAAAAAATACGCCGGCTGGGGGCTTTACCGGGACTCACTAGTAAAAGACCCAGATCCAGAAGTGATCTTCAAAACCAATTGCGCTCTGGAAAAAGATCACAATATCGTATTCGTTTAGAAGAGAAACAGAAATTGCGTTTTCATTATGGTCTGACAGAGCGACAATTACTTAAATATGTGCATATTGCTGGAAAAGCCAAAGGGTCAACAGGCCAGGTTTTACTACAACTACTTGAGATGCGTTTGGATAACATCCTTTTTCGATTAGGTATGGCTTCGACCATTCCTGGAGCCAGACAATTAGTTAACCATAGACACATTTTAGTTAATGGTCGTATAGTGGATATACCAAGTTATCGTTGCAAACCCCGAGATATTATTACTACGAAGGATAAAGAAAGATCGAAAGCTCTGATTCAAAATTATCTTGTTTCATCCCCCCACGGGGAATTGCCAAACCATTTGACTATTGACTCCTTACAATATAAAGGATTTGTAAATCAAATAATAGATAGTAAATGGATTGGTCTTAAAATAAATGAGTTGTTGGTCGTAGAATATTATTCCCGTCAGACTTGATTCTAACGAAAAGAAAAAAGCAAGGTTCATACCAATTTTGACTCCTTTCGCTGAAGTAATAGAGTACCTTGTGCCCTGTCTCATTCACGTATCAAAAAAGGATCGGCAATAGGATTTCTTATTTTCAATATAAATACGATATTTTTATTTGTATTTTACCTATCACAGGGATTAATTAGGGATAGATAATCCCTATTAAATTAGAATAAAGATATCAATTCTTATTTGATTTGATACATTGTAGTCGGTAACGTTGATGAATGAAAAGAAGCGGAGAGAGAGGGATTCGAACCCTCGGTAAACAAAAGTCTACATAGCAGTTCCAATGCTACGCCTTGAACCACTCGGCCATCTCTCCTACAGAATGTTATTATTTACCCGGTAGTACATGTATGACCGCCCGATGGTTCCATAAGAAGAAATTTATTTCCAATTTGATATTTCATTTATCAACAAAAACTTCTTTCATCAGCTAACCCATGGAATTCATGAATCGTCCGATGAATCTTTCTATTTCAATTGTATGGTGTGGCACGGCACATACACGTTATGCAAACAAAAAGGATGGTTACTTTATTTGAAATTTGAATTTGATTTTATCATGGAATGATTATTCCATTCTTTTCATTTTTGGATCATAACCAAATCAAAGCTTCTCGACTTATCAAAATCCATAGGAAACTTGGTTATTCAACTTAGATGAAATAGTAATAGTCATTAGTATACTACAAAATTGGAATGAAATCTAATCTTATTCAACTATTTCATTTCATCTTTGTCCAAAAGGGGGACACCGCATTTTTTCCAATTAGTTTGTTTTTATGTTATTTTGTACTGTACAATTCTTTTCCCTTTTTTGTGGAATCGTTTTCCTCAAAGGGGGATGAGAAGAATTATAGAATGAATTGCTAATTATGCCTAGATCTCGAATAAATGGAAATTTTATTGATAAGACCTCTTCAATTGTAGCCAATATTTTATTACGAATAATTCCGACAACTTCAGGAGAAAAAAAGGCATTTACCTATTACAGAGATGGTGCGATTTGATTTTTTCTTGTTTTTTT